TTCTCCGCTCCGCTACTCTACTGACTTCCTGACTTAGCTACAACTACTCACTTAGCTACAACTACCGACTTTTGTAGAACTACTTACTCTTTTCTAGAACTACTATTCACAAGAGTTATCTTGACTCTCAAACCTTCTTTCCTTATATTATCATACGCTTAGCTTCCTGTTATCTCCAGAAATGATAAATCGCCTAAGGCTAGCTGAAGTTAGCTTACCAGGAATACTAGCTACCGGACGTACGTACTATCTATCCTAACTAGTTGACTACTCTCTACGGACTATACTAGCTTATGAGAAACTAACCATGGAATTACCGTTGGATATACACCAACTACCGGCAGTATATGAACTAGTAGAAAGAAACTACCGGCAAGAGAGAAATCCCTCTTCGAAAAGTACTCAGGAACAAAGGAACTAGCTGCCATTACAACTCAGTTTACTAGCTGCCATTATTACTCAGTTGACTAGCCTAAGTTCCCTCAGACGCCGGGGGCTTGCCGCTACAGGTTTCATCCAAGATCCCTCCCTTACCCGACCGATAACTACATTCATTACCCATCTATTGGACTAGTTGAGTTACCTATCTTGACAAACTAGCCTATTAGCTTCTAACTAGCAGCTATCAGAATAGTGGGCTATCCAAATGCTTTGCTTCCCACGAGACACTCACTGTTAACCCTCTTTCTTATGTTTATCTGTTTCCTTTCTTAACTGAGCAACGCTTCGTTTACTAGCTGAGAAACGGCAGGAACTAGCTGCCATTAGAACTAGCTGACAAAGTCACTACCTAGCTGATTAGCTGAAGTTACCTTACCACCTGTAATACGCCGCGCAATACATTGCCAAACCTTACTAACCATTTTAGAAGCATTTCCGGCACCACTACCTAAGTATCTTAAGCAACGAAACAAACTACAACGAGAACTAAACCCTCTAACTAACAACAAAGGAACAAAGAGCTATACCTCATCTTACCTATCTCATTCTATTAACTCATATGGACTAGATCATTATTGCCTAGCTAGAAAAGTCTGATTCTCTGTATATAGATAGCGACTAAAGGAGAAAACTCAATTAGCTACAAACCTCATAACTAGCTGACAAACAAAGGAACGGACTATACTACCTGACAAACAAACGACAACGAAACCAACTACAACGAAACAAACTACCTATAGAACTAGGACCTCTTATCTTAGGATGAACAAAGGAACTAACCAATATTAATTATATTAACCCATACTGTTGTATTAGCTACAACTTCCTTTCTTGACTAACTGGCAACCCACTTCCTTCTCAAACCTTGGTTGACTAGCTCACCGGAAACAACAACAACTGTATTGACCGGAAACTACATGTAAGGAATAAGGAATACTAGCTAGCGGACGTACTACCTATCTATCCTAACTAGTTGACTTCTAACTACGGACTAACCTAAGGAACTAGCCACGGAGCTCTAACCAAAAGGAGCTCACTCAATTAGCGTGAACCTATAACTACTATCATGAATTAGCATCTATCTACAATTACCCATCTATCTACCTAGTTGAGTGACCGGACTTGACAAACCTCATAACTAGCCTATTAGCTACTTGCTTTGGACTCTCACTCTCACAACTGCTCTTTGCTCCGTTTCTCTGTTTCCTTGCAACACTGAGCAACGCTGGCGTTGATTAACTAGCTGATCGGAACAACAGGATATTGATTGACTAGTTGACATACCGAGTTAGATGACATACCGAGTTAGATGACATACACCTAGCTGACATACCGAGTTACCTATCTATCGAGTTACCTATCGAGTTAGTTACCTACCGAGTTACTAGCTGCAGTCCCCTCATACGCCGGGGGCTTAGCTGACATACACCTAGCTGACATACCTAGTTGAGTTACCGGACGAGTTACCTATCTAGTAGCTGACATACCTAGTAGCTAACAAAGGAACTAGTTTCCCTTTCTTTCTTTACTTGTTTCTTTCTTTGGTGTAGCCGCTTTACTTCGTTCCCTCCGGTCAGGAGGTGCCCGGGCATCCATACAATCCATTGTTTGCTTTATTGTACAAAAACAGCAAGGTCTTGGTAAGCGTAGAAAAATGGCTAAAAAGTAACGAAAAATCACGTGTTTTAGCAACTTATTTCTATAGTGTAAAAAATAACATAATATAAGATAATAATAGAAAAAGAGAGAGTCAAGTCGGGTTATGGATGACTTTTACTAAGGAAAGGGTAACTTTCGCCCTATGCTAGATGCGAGTTTTTGTCTCCAATTTCTTACGCGTATAGCGAAAAAATGGCAAAATTGGATCTATGTCCAACGAATTACACTTACCAAGAAAAGGCCCTTTGTTTTGTTTTTTTAAGTGATATTTATTTAGGATATCATTCGAAAGCCATTTGGGAATTCATAACTGTCTATGTCGTCAAAAGTTTTGGATATGATTATAATGATAGAATCGTATCTATTTTGGGTTGGATTTTGCCATCCCTTTTACATATAG